AAGTTTTCGTTTTTCGATAGATCCTTTCGATGGATCGTGGAACGCTTTTTTCTTATTATTCGATATCTTATGGGAAATTAACTAACCTATTACTATACTGAATGCAATTAGTTAAAATTTAAATAAGCAATAAGGTAGTATCAGGCCATTCGCCCCCCCCAAAAATGGATTAGATCCTATTGAAAAAGAAAAGAAATGATCAAAAAAATTGAAGTTATTTGCAAATTAAATTCTTTCATTCCAAATAAAATGAAATTTCATTTTTGAATGAAATTACACGACACACTTCTTATTACTATTCCTTTACTCAACTCACAAATTGCACAAAGAATCTGTTGATTCGGAATCACAGGATTGGTCGATGGTACATCTGATGAATCAATTTTTTTCTACCTATGTCACTCTATCTTTTTTTTTAGTATTATCTATAATGACTGATGAATCATTAATTTTCCATTGGAACTAAACTAATTCTTTTAATTTAATTGGTTTTTATTACCCTCGTATCTGGGAAAAATGGAAACTTAGGTAAGTGTTTTATCAACATATGTAGCAAAAAAACATATCTAATTTAGCCCTTTCATGCTTACTATAACTAGTTATTTCGGTTTTCTACTGGCTGCTTTAACTATAACCCTAGCTCTATTTATTGGTTTGAACAAGATACGACTTATTTGAAATGACTTAAATGGATAATTCATAAAAATCTTTTTCGGGGATCTCGAGTATTCTATGGTTCTTTCCCGCACTCATTGCCTTGGTCATTGAGATTCACGGATAATTCAGATTAATATTTAGGGATAGATCTTACCTCTTTTTTTTATCCCCTTAAACAAACCGAAATGATTGAAGTTTTTCTATTTGGAATCGTCTTAGGTCTAATTCCTATTACTTTAGCAGGATTATTCGTGACTGCCTATTTACAATACAGACGTGGTGATCAATTGGACCTTTGATTGAGTAGAGTAACATTTCTTTTTTTGATTGACCTCCTCCTTGTAGGGGGTCATTGCAATTCAACTTTGTTTTGTTAAGTTAGTTTATTATGATTCGATATAAGATAGACGGAATCACGCTCTGTAGGATTTGAACCTACGACATCGGGTTTTGGAGACCCGCGTTCTACCGAACTGAACTAAGAGCGCTTCAAAAGAAAAAAAATATTTTTTTACCATTTATAAAGGATTTTGCATACGTATAGTATCCAAAAATTCAAGATTATGTCCCATTTTAATTGATCTCAATTAATCCCTCGTTACTGCCCATAGGAGAAGTAATAGGTAGGGATGACAGGATTTGAACCCGTGACATTTTGTACCCAAAACAAACGCGCTACCAAGCTGCGCTACATCCCTTTTCAAAATTGTTGTACAGTGTCATTGTACAAAATCCGTGTCTTGTTTTCCACATCATTATTTTATCCTACATTTATATACAACTTTATTGTCATTTCTTCTTTTTGGTTTCATATAATAAAAGAATTATATACATCTGAAACCCAACCTAACGTATAAAAAAATTAATATTTATCGTTAATGCTCGGGAGGAAGGGTTTATTTTTTTCTTTTTGGGGGACAGGAAAATCTCATCTATTGGTTCATTCTACATATTTACTTTAGTTAGGAATTCCGCGTAAAAATAAATACAAATGATCTTGAACTCCAGCATCTGACCATATATGTATTACAATAAAGAAGGAGGATTTTCAATGCGAGATATAAAAACATATCTCTCTGTGGCACCTGTGCTAAGTACTCTATGGTTTGGGTCTTTAGCAGGTCTATTGATAGAAATAAATCGTTTATTCCCCGATGCCTTGTCATTCCCTTTTTTTTAATTTGAGTTATTGATATGTGAAGATGAGTTATTGATATGTGAAGAAATGAAGAAATAAAATTCCACATGACGTGACTCAAATTTAGCCTCCTCTTTTCAATTCTTTAGGATAGGAAGTAAAGGACAAAAAAGTGTATTGAACCTCATAAAAAATCGGGTAGATCCAAGATCGAATTTAGGAAAATTGAATTTCAATTTTAATTTGTATCCAGTCTAGGGCAGGCTGCATGAATTCATAGCATAGAAAGAAAATATTTAACTGAAATATTGGGATTTAGGATAGAAATAATTGATAGTTAGAAGGAAATTGTATTACTTAATTATTACTCTAATTTTGTATTACTTAACTTAATAATATAATTACATAATAGAATTACGCTATTAATACATATTCTATTAATTAGATAATAACAAAATAAGTAGAATGAAATAAGTGCAACGAAATCTTTATAAATTGCATTTATAGTTAGTAACTTCTATTGATTTTTTTCTTCTTCTTCGGTTCGGATCGAAAATAGAAGAGTTAAGTTAAGTCGATCCAAAATCTAAAGGAGGGTCATGGCCAAGGGTAAAGATGTCAGAGTCAGAGTTATTTTGGAATGTACCAGTTGTGTCCGAAACGGTGTCAATAAGGAATCGCCGGGCATTTCTAGATATATTACTCAAAAGAATCGCCACAATACACCCAGTCGATTAGAATTGAGGAAATTTTGTCGCTATTGTCACAAGCATACTATTCATGGTGAAATAAAGAAATAGATCGAAGGGAACATCATATCATGTGTTCGATCTTTCCAAAGAACAGGAAGAGTAAGAACTTAACATATATAATATACATATTATATACAAATCAAACCGGATTTCATGTAGATATTATTTCATGTGATAATATATGAATTAAATACTATAAATAATATATTAATCAAAGAAGGCCTATTTCGGTTGGATCTGAAATAAATAAAGGAATAGAATTTTAGAGATAAGGAATAAACCATGGATAAATCCAAGCAACCTTTTCGTAAATACAAGCGATCTTTTCGTAGGCGTTTGCCCCCAATTGGATCGGGGGATCGAATCGATTATAGAAACATGAGTTTAATTAGTCGATTTATTAGTGAACAAGGAAAAATATTATCTAGACGAGTGAACAGATTAACCTTGAAACAACAACGATTAATTACTATTGCTATAAAACAAGCTCGTATTTTATCTTTGTTACCTTTTCTTAATAATGAGAAACAATTTGAGAGAGCCGAGTCGATCCCAAGAACTACTGGTCCTAGAACCAGAAATAAATAGGCATACTCCTCAATTGACTCAAAACTCCAATCGGAACTCAAGCTCAGATTGATGTTTTATTCGAAAAGGTCTAGAATCCAGATTTGATTCTTGTGTTATAAGAAAGAAAAAATGGGGGAAGAAGAAATCTTTTTTTTTATTGAAACATGTTCGTTCATTCCTACTACTTATCTTAATTTATTTTTATTGTATATCTTCCCGGAGTTCATTCTCCGGGGAATTCTGTTTCAATCATTCCTGTATATTACTTTATAATCTACTTTATTTGATGATCTTATTGGAAATCATGTAAAGACAATTCTTATTTGATATAGCTATTTGCGCAAGTATTTTACGATTAAGAAGCAATTGCTTCTTGTACAGATTGTGTATTAATCTACTATAACTATAGAATACCTTATTCTCACGAGTTACTGCATTTATCCGAGTGATCCACAAACGACGAAAATCCCTCTTTTGCCTGCCTCTATCTCGATGAGAGGAAACCAAAGCTCTCATTTTCTGTTGAGTAATCGTTCGAGTAAGTCTTGAATGAGCCCCTCGAAAGGTTGATGCAAATAAACGAATTTTTGTTCGACGTCTCCGAGCTGTATATCCTCGTCTAACTCTGGTCATTGAATCAAATTAAACCTTAATGAATAACTAATTGATTTCTCTTCTTTCAGTCATCCTTTTCCCCTTCCCCGGTCAATTAATACCAAAACGGATTATTCCGATATATAAAATCTCAATTCCAATGGCTTTTGCTACTATGACCTTCCCAACCACGATTTTAAATTCTATTCCTTCAAGTTATTTCACCTGTAAATAAGAAAGTCTAACGATACTAAATAAAAAAAATAGTGGGTTCCATCGTTTTTATGGTTACCTCTTAAACGGTGAGGTCCTTTCTATACACCGGAGCCTCTTCTTTCATTTAATCAAATGTTATTGTGAACTTGTATAGTTCACACTCTTTGGCTCTACCCATCAATTATACAGTAATAGCTCTTTCACAATAAGAGTTATCCATACAGTGACGGCATTTAATTATGAAAGTTGGCTAGGTAGCTGACCCTGTTAGTCCGTTCTTTCAAGAAAAGAAGCATAATTCTTTTGCTTCTTATAATATCATTTCCGCCGCTTAATGGATAACCGTTTGCTACCAATGGGGAATTGCTTCTTATTTCAAATCTAGATGATTGGATTTGCACCAATGGAAACCATAAATTCCATATACATACAAGGTATATGATAGATCTTTTCTATCTATCCTATTCATTGGTACTGATCATTGATACTGAAAAAATTGTCTCATTTATTCAAACTCATGATCTGAACGAGTCGCACATACACCCTAGTACATGTTCCTCGACGCTGAGGACACCCTCTAAGAGCGGGAGATTTCGTAACATTTCGTATTGGCTGTCTTGTGTTTCTAATAAGTTGTTTAATAGTTGGCATGTCGTATGTATATATCTATATATAGAATAAAATGAGTTGGTTTAGATCGATCTTAACCTGATGATTTATGATTATGAATCATTTCTATTCAATATCAAATCACAGAAAATTCGAATTATTATAGTTTGAAATAGATTTACACGAAATCCTCAGTATTTTCGTTTTCGACCGCTACAAGATCAACAATGCCATGAGCTTGGGCTTCTGTTGCTGACATAAAAACATCCCTTTCCATATCCTCGGATACAACCCATAAAGGGTTGCCCGTTCTTTGTACATAAACCTTTGTGAGGGTTTCGCGAAGTTTCAGTAATTCTTCCGCTTCCAGGATAAATTCCCCTGCTTGTGCTTCATAAAAAGAACTAGCAGGTTGGTGAATCATAACCCTGATGATATTGATATAACATCATGAACGGTTCTTCTATTTCGCATGATTGAGCTAAACTCAAGCAAGGGATAAAAAAAAATAACAAGAAGAAAAATAAAATAGAATTGAACAACCGTACAGGCATCTTTTGTTCATTGCATACGGCTCCGCAATGGAATTCTATTTCTTTCTTCGACAGAATAGAAGAAAGAAATAGAATTCATCCGATACAGATCGTTGAATGATCCATTTACCACCCTTCCTTTCGTAGAAGTAAAAAAAATACTATGATGGTTCTGTTACTTTATATATTTATCTTGTCTGTCATTTAGTAATCCCAAAGTTTCTTTCTTATACGATCAAATAAGGAAAAAATGATCTTTTTTTTTTTCATTTTCATACTCTTTCTTTCATAACATAATTATCCGAAAGAGACTGACTTCTAGTGTGGAAGAAAAATGGTTTGTGACGCTGAAATGTACTTCCGACACATAAGATAAAATCGGAAATAACCTTTGTTTCATACTACTATTTCGATACAAAATTTCATCTCATGAAAAAACAATAATAATTTGTTCATATCGAACTCGAAATGCCATGCTATTATTACTTATTATTTGATTTATAATCAATATGGCGAAGGCATAGTCTTCCTTTTTTTTTTTATTTCAAATAAAAACTCATTGGCGCCAAGCGTGAGGGAATGCTAGACGTTTGGTAATTTCTCCTCCGACCAGAATGAAAGATCCCATTGACGCGGCTAATCCCATGCATATTGTATGCACATCAGGTGGCACAAATTGCATAGTATCGTAAATGGCTATTCCTGGTATTACCCATCCGCCGGGAGAATTTATAAACAAATAAAGATCCCTAGTATCATCTTCTATACTGAGATATACCATGAGACCAACAAGTTGATTCGAGATCTCGCTATCAACCTCTTGGCCTAAAAAAAGTAATCTTTCTCGATAAAGTCGGTTGATTAGGACAAAATTGTATCCCTTAGGAACCGTACGTGCACCTTTGGATGCATACGGTTCAAAAAATTTGCGAAAAAAAAAGAATCAATGTGTCGATTCCAGTTTTATTTCTTTTTTTCTATAACAAGTTTTTTTTAATGAGGGGTTCTCTATTAAAAAAATGAGATGAGTTTTGGCTCTCTTCCCTCTAAAAAAAAAAAAAGAATTGACTGAACTTATTAAACTAACCTCTCATTGATGTATTGTTTCATCGAGATTCAAATCACGATGGCATTTTCTTGTTCCTGAATGGGCCCCTTTCAATTCTTTTAGGTTCATGGTCTACTCCGGGAAAAGATCCGTCCGAATTCGATTTGCACATATAGGGCAAATGGTCTCAGTACCACTTTTTGTTATGACTTCTTTTTTTTTATTATTAATTTCGTGTCTTGCTTTCCCCAAACTATTTGATGTATTCATCATACTATACTATTCCATTGGTTTGGTTGGCAGTTTGGGATCACTCCTGTAGTAATAGGAAGTATAAGAATCGTTTATGATACAAGTGGTAATCGTACATATATTATATTACCAATTTGTTACCGATTTGGTATTTTCTGAACGGAGCCTGGATACTTTATTTTATCGGTCCAAGTGAACCATAAATTCTTCTAAATTGATAATATTGATCCCCAATATAAATTGATCTAATTGCACTTCACGCTCCGAATGATTGATGGTTTACTCAATACACTATTTCTTGGGCGAAACAGAGGATATCTCGATCGGGGGAGAGAACGGGTAAATCCCATATGACCCAATATATCTGACAAGTCGCACTATACGTCAACCCAAACCGCATCTTCCTCTCCAGGACTCCGAAAAGGTACTTTTGGAACACCAATGGGCATTAAATTAAAGAAAAAAATTAAGTACTATACTTTACTTTAATATGGAAACGTAACAATCAATTGTTTATTGTCTTCATCCCTTTTTTTTCTGTTTATTTTTTTTGATATAGAGACTGGAAGGTTTATAGAGTAAGACAGAATGAAATAAAGAAAAAATTTTCACGAAACGAAGGTATCGATCGTTCGAATGATAAACAAGTATCTATCCATTCGTTCACCCAAAATGGGACCAATCCTCCCATTGCGTATTGGTACTTATCGGGTATAGAATAGATCTGCTTCTCTTTGTTCTTACGAACAGAATTGTTCCGTTATTTTCAATGGAATGGAATAAATATTAACCCTTTCTGATACAGAATCTACTGAAAAGGTTAGCTACATAGTATCTATAGTCTTTTTCCAATGCGATAAAATTAAAGCGACATAGTGTCTATTTTTCTTTGATAAAGGGGTATTTCCATGGGTTTGCCTTGGTATCGTGTTCATACTGTCGTATTGAATGATCCCGGTCGATTGATTTCTGTTCATATAATGCATACAGCTCTAGTTGCAGGTTGGGCCGGTTCGATGGCTTTATACGAATTAGCGGTTTTTGATCCCTCTGATCCCGTTCTTGATCCAATGTGGAGACAAGGTATGTTCGTTATACCTTTCATGACTCGTTTAGGAATAACCAATTCGTGGGGTGGTTGGAGTATTTCAGGAGGAACTGTAACGAATCCGGGTATTTGGAGTTATGAAGGTGTGGCAGGAGCACATATTGTGTTTTCTGGCTTGTGCTTCTTGGCAGCTATCTGGCATTGGGTATATTGGGACCTAGAAATATTCACTGATGAACGTACAGGAAAACCTTCTTTGGATTTGCCCAAGATCTTTGGAATTCATTTATTTCTCTCAGGGGTGGCTTGCTTTGGCTTTGGCGCATTTCATGTAACAGGTTTGTATGGTCCTGGAATATGGGTGTCTGATCCTTATGGACTAACTGGAAAAGTACAATCCGTAAATCCAGCATGGGGCGCAGAAGGTTTTGATCCTTTTGTTCCGGGAGGAATAGCCTCTCATCATATTGCAGCAGGTACATTGGGCATATTAGCAGGCCTATTCCATCTTAGTGTCCGTCCTCCTCAACGTCTATACAAAGGATTACGTATGGGCAATATTGAAACTGTACTTTCCAGTAGTATCGCTGCTGTTTTTTTTGCAGCTTTCGTTGTTGCTGGAACTATGTGGTATGGTTCAGCAACTACCCCAATCGAATTATTTGGTCCTACTCGTTATCAGTGGGATCAGGGATACTTTCAGCAAGAAATATATCGAAGAGTTAGCGCCGGGCTAGCCGAAAATCTTAGTTTATCAGAAGCTTGGTCTAAAGTTCCCGAAAAATTAGCTTTTTATGATTACATTGGTAATAATCCGGCAAAAGGGGGATTATTCCGAGCAGGTTCAATGGACAACGGGGATGGAATAGCTGTTGGATGGTTAGGACACCCCGTCTTTAAAGATAAAGAAGGGCGTGAGCTTTTTGTACGTCGTATGCCTACTTTTTTTGAAACATTTCCGGTAGTTTTGGTAGATGAAGACGGAATTGTGAGAGCTGATGTTCCTTTTAGAAGGGCAGAATCAAAGTACAGTGTTGAACAAGTAGGTGTAACTGTGGAGTTCTATGGGGGTGAACTTAATGGAGTAAGTTATTCTGATCCTGCTACTGTGAAAAAATATGCTAGACGTGCACAATTAGGTGAAATTTTTGAATTAGATCGAGCTACTTTGAAATCCGATGGTGTTTTTCGTAGTAGTCCGAGAGGTTGGTTCACTTTTGGGCATGCTACGTTTGCTTTACTCTTCTTTTTCGGACACATTTGGCATGGTGCTAGAACCTTGTTCAGAGATGTTTTTGCTGGTATTGATCCAGATTTGGATGCTCAAGTCGAATTTGGAACATTCCAAAAACTTGGAGATCCAACTACAAAGAGACAAGTAGTCTGATACGACATTGCTGTGGTATCTTTCGCCTCTATTTTTTTTTATTGACATCGGGTACCAGAGAAATCTTGACTTGAATCACCATCTTTTCTTTGACTCTTTTTCTTTCTTTATTTTATATGGTAAATGATCCCAAAATTAATAGGTGTGGAAGCTATAATTGTAAACCACGATCGAATCTATGGAAGCATTGGTTTATACATTCCTTTTAGTCTCGACTTTAGGGATAATTTTTTTCGCTATCTTTTTTCGAGAACCCCCTAAGGTTCCGACTAAAAAATGAAATAATTTTTTAAAATGATTCAATTGAAGTAATGAGCCTCCCCTATTGGGAGACTCATTACTTCAACTAGTCCCCGTGTTCTTCGAATGGATCTCTTAGTTGTTGAGAGGGTTGCCCAAAAGCGGTATATAAGGCGTACCCAGTAAAGCTTACAAGTAAACCAGATATGGAGATGGCGACTAGGGTTGCTGTTTCCATTTTTAGATAATTTCAAGATCACAATGGATCTACGATAAGATCGTTTATTTACAACTACAACGGAATAGTATACAAAGTCAACAGATCTCAACCAATCATTAAATAGGATTTATGGCTACACAAACCGTAGAGGATAGTTCTAGATCTGGGGCAAGGCCAAGACGAACTAATGTAGGGAGTTTATTGAAACCATTGAATTCAGAATATGGTAAAGTAGCTCCGGGCTGGGGGACTACACCACTTATGGGAGTCGCAATGGCTCTATTTGCGATATTCCTATCTATTATTTTGGAAATTTATAACTCTTCTGTTTTACTGGATGGAATTGCTATGAGTTAGGTTTATAAGAACTATGAAGTTCTAGTCTTTCAATCGAAGAAAAAATTACTTTACTTAAGATTTGGATTTATAAACCATTCTGGTAGTTCGACCGTGGAATTTTTTTGTTTCGGTATTTCCGGAATATGAGTGTGTGACTTGCTATAATTGATCCTATTGATAATACATAGAATGGACCTGTTATCTCTATTAAGATGATTCTATCTCGTCGGATATTTATTCTAGTATCTGGAGCACGGAATATATAGAATTGATCAAATAGATCAAGAAAAGAAATATTTGAACTATGATTCATACCTACTATTCAGACCTCGTAACCGGACTCAAAAAAAAATTCAAATAGGTATTTCCTAAATCAAACGAATTTTATTCCTTCAGA